CTTGATAAAATGTGGAGGAAAGTCGGGCAAATGGCCGATACTACTGGAAGGATTCCTCTTTGGATAATAGGTACTGTAACCGGTATTGTTGTGATTGGTTTAATCGGTATTTTCTTTTATGGTTCATATTCCGGATTAGGTTCATCTCTGTAATAACCAGATGAACTGGGTTATAGACATGAAAGCATAAGAACTCAACGGGACCTAGGACCTACCCCCTCTTTCCTTGTCTGATTCGAGGGGGATCCCGTTGAGTTCTTATAATACGTTTTTGTATCAATATTTCAAAAAAAAAAATCCACTTCATTTTCATTAATTGATTCAGAAAATCTTTTACTCGAAGGTATCTATGAATACTTTCAAAATGAAAACAAAGAAGTAATTACTCAATTTCCCCTTTTAGAATGACTCACAATTTTATATAGTTCTATATATAGATATAGATTTATATCTAGTAGGTATCATGCAAACCCTTTCTATACTATGACTAATAAAATAGAACCTTACTCTATTTAATCTAATCAAAATTTCCTTTTTTCGATTTTAGAAGTTCATTGAACTTGAAAAAGTTCTATTTGTATTTGTTCAATAAATTTACCTATATTTTTGTTTGTCCACTACTTAACATGATAAATCGAAAAAAGGTTATGATAAACCGAGAAAAAAATGGAAACTACGAATAGTCATTTTTGCGAACAGGATCAAGAATCATTATTAATTCGACACAAGAAGGGGTTGGGGAAGATCCCTTTTCTTGTGTCAAGGACTAGGAGACGAACAACCCCCCCCCCCTAAAATCAAACCCTTTATTCCTTTCATTTATACTTTGGTTTATATTTTCCACTTATTTATCTTTTGTTTTCGTTCTATTCGAATAGAAAACTACGGATTCATTCTATAACACTTCGATTTGGAATGAAAAAACAAAGAAGAGATAAGTAAAAAAAAATAGTTTTCTTCAAAATATACATCTCATGACCGGTATAAGTAATTCCCAAAATCTGGTAGAAAAAAAAAAAGAAACAAACAAAAATTTTTTGATCATACACAATTACATAATATAATTATTACATAATCTAATTGCCAACAAGAGTTTGTTTCTTTTTAGAGCTTAATGTTGAAAAATCTGAGGATCTAGAAATTCATTTCGGACAATTGAACCTTCTCAAACTGTTTCTTTTTAAGAACTAAAAAAATTTGTGCCAAAATAACAGATGCCAAGAAGAGCAAAAGGCCTTGGACACGTAATGGATCTTGAAGTACTACTTCCGCATCCCCCTGACCAAATCCGCCCACATTAGGATTACTCGTTAATGGTTGATCAAGTTTGATGGATTCGCCCTCGGAAACAAGAAGTTCTGGCCCTGGAGGGATAATATCAACCACTTGACGCCCATCCGATGCCTCCACTATGGTTATTTCGTAACCCCCTTTCTCTTTTCGTATGATTTTGCTTACTATACCTGCTGCTGTAGCATTATAAACATTATTGTTACTCTTGCTCCCGTCGGGATAAATCTGACCCCTTCCTCTGTTCCCGCCTACATATATGGGATATTTTAAGAAGTGAACATCTTTCTTAGTAGCGGGGTCCGGGGAAAGAATAGGAAAGGTGATTTCACTATATTTCTGACCAGGAATAGGACCTATCACAAGAATATTTTTTTTAGTAGGGCGGTAACTTTGAAAAGCCAGATTTCCTATCTTTTCTTTAATCTCAGGCGAAATACGATCGGGGGGGGCTAGTTCAAACCCCTCGGGTAAAATAAGAACAGCCCCTACATTCAAAGCTCCTTTTTTACCATTAGCAAGAACTTGTTTCACTTGCAGATCATAGGGAATTCGAACAACTGCTTCAAATACAGTATCCGGAAGTACCGCTTGTGGAACCTCGATATCCACGGGTTTATTAGCTAAATGGCAATTGGCACATACAATACGGCCAGTTGCTTCTCGTGGATTTTCATAACCCTGCTGTGCAAAAATGGGATAGGCATTTGAAATGGGTGCCTGAGTTATTATATATATCATTATCATGAGCGATACGGAAATGGATCGAGTAATCTCTTTCTTTATCGACGAAAAGGTTTTTTTAGTTTGCATGATCCAATCATTGATCCCGAAATTTTCTACAATAAAATTAGGTAGGTCGCTAGTAGAGTTCCCTATCTATAATTTTGCTATTTAATGAAATAAATTTTCTGAAATATTGGAGAAATCACTTGGCTCGGTAGAAAGATTAAGTACAATTTTGAATGTTTTGCTTATGTACAAAGTACCAAATATTCTAATTAGGTCGGTCGATTATTTTTCAGTCGTTCATTGAATGATAAATCACTACAAGTGAAGGAGATACACGATTTAAATAGCGAAAGATCCAATATTTAAAAATTGTATCTAAAATGACTGGAAAAGTAGAAACAAGACCGGATATAATTTGATCATTATGAGCAAATCCAAAATCTTTGTAGACAGAGCCAATCATTAATTCCCAACCATGGGGCGAATGGAATCCTATACATAAATCAGTTAATAAAAGAATAGAAAAAGCTTTTATTGTGTCGCTTAAGTTATATAGGAATTCTTGAACCCAAGAGTTAAGAATAACAAGTTCTTCATTACCTAAAATAGAATAACCACTTAGAATAACGAAACAGATTATATTTGTCGAGAAGTGTAAAATTGTATGGATACGATCCTCATTGTGCATCTTGATCAATTGGATCGTTTCTTTGTAGATTTCAACGCGAAGCTTTTGTAAATGTGTTTCTGGGTATTCCTTTATCATTTCCTCCAAACGAAGGAGTTCCTCTAAGTCTATGAATTTTTTTAGAATACTCTTTTCTTGAATATCATTCAAAAGAATTTCGGATTGCCTAATATTCCACCAATTTGTAATCCAAGATTCCAGACTTTTTTGAAATGAGAGAGAGATCCACCAAGGCAAAAATACTATAGATGCAAGATATAGAAGGGAAATGAATACTTTATTTTTTGCCATTTTTTCGTCTGTGAATTTTTGAAGTTTTAATGAACTTACCCCATGCGTCGACTCTATATGATACTAATATTTTTATCAAGCATAAGTTATATTCCAAGTCATCTAGCCCATTAATCCATTTCGGAGTTTTTTTTGTGATGCAGTATAGTGGTTAGTCCTTGAATCTAGAAAGAATACAGAAATCGAATAAAAAAGAGCCCACTTCAAATTTAATTAATATTTAGTAGGATTTCGAGACGAAAGAACTCCTGTTCTATTACAAAAAATATCAAATATTTTGAAAAAAAAAAAAAAAAATTATGGACACAAAAATTTTCGTTTTAGGGTTGTTTCGGATACGTTTACTTTGGCTCGAATAAGCAACTTCCGTTAACTTATGGTATAGAAAAAACGAGGATTCTTGAGTTTTTTCCCTCTTGCAAAGTATTAATTCTTCAGTTTCTTTTTTCAAAATACTTCAATTGGTACGCGCAAGAAATAGGCCAATTCAGCAGCTTTTTGCTCAATTTCTCGTGGAGTCAAATTCTCATCAGTACGCGTCAACGGAATGGACCCCTGGCCTCTGATTTCCATATAAAGGACCCGACGAGCAAAAATACCCTCTTTATTTTCTATTCTGATGGACTGAATGTCTTTCATAAGGAATCGGAGGAATATGCGACGGTTTTTTCCAGGGAATCCCCAACGAAAAATGCACACTATGCCCTCTTTTATATCGAATCGATCATAACCACTACCTACATTCCAAAAAATTGTGCACCACAAGTAAGAACTAATAAAAAGACCCGCGATCCCATAGAAAGACATCACGATCCCTTGTGGAAAAAAATGGATTTGCTGAGAAGGAAATAAAGATATAAAATTCCTACCAAAATAACTGGAGGTTCCAACCAATACAAACCCTAATGAACCTAAAAAAAGAATAAGGGCCCAGCCGAAATTACTTATTTTTCGAGATCCCGCTATAAGTTCTATCCATATACGTTCTGATCGCCAACTCATATTCTTACTAGACCTAGTTGCATTTTATTAGAATTGGAAAAATAACAAAAATAAATTGGATTTTACTTTTTTTGTTTCCGAAGTAACTTTCATCAACCAGCACTACTATGATGTGAACCTTTAAGAATAATTCATCGAATTGCTTAGATCGAAACTAAAAGAATAACATCTCTTTCATACAATTTCCTATAGCTATCCACATATATATAGATATATTGACTTTACGTTTCCGAAATTATCCCCGATGTCGATCCATTTGAAAAATGAATTTACCCCTATATCATGTTTACACATACATAAGAGCTTATGCTCGAAAGAAGCAACATGTTATACCATATTCTACTAAATAGATATGGGTGTTATGATCCAAGTCAGTTTTGAAAAAAAAAAAAAAAAAAATGGATAAAATTTGTCCCTATAGTATCTAAAAAATCTTGTTTTTTTGAACATGAAGAGATAAAGAAACCATTGCAATTGCCGGAAATACTAAGCCTACTAAAGGCACAAAAATGGAAGGAAAGTTGTTGAGAGTTATCATTGAATGGGTACCTCGATTTAATATTTGTACCTGTTATTTTTATTTTAACCTTATATTGTTAGAAAGATATTTTATAATTCATATATAATATATAATTCATATATAATATTTATTTTATATAAATATAATTATTATATTATACTAAGTATACCTAAGTGAGTATATACTTAAATAAGGAATATATAAGTATATGTTTTAATATGAGTATTTTTTGAATAAATATTTATTCAAAAATTCAATAAATGTGTATATAAAAAATATGTAAATAAACGGACTTATTCACCCTTCTACATGTTTCTACACGAAATATATGTATGATAATCCACCTTTTTCTTATTCATAATATTAGTTATTTTCTTGTTCTTGTCTTATAATTTAATAATTTGCATTTCAAAAAAAAAAAGGATTCCGTTTTATTAAATTAATTATTAAATTAAGACTCTACTCTACGGCTCTACT